CATAGCATAGGAGAAACTACTATTTTTTTTTTTTTTTTTTTCAATATCCCCTCGTTATTAGTTACTAACCCTAGTGATTGGATTTATATGCTTATTCTGATCGGAATATTCAAATGATTTTCATCGAATGACTATTCATCTATTGTATTTTCATGTAAATGAGGGGCAAGAAAGTTCTATGGAAAAATGGCGGTTCGATTCGATGTTGTTTAACGGGGAGTTAGAATACAGGTGTAGGTTAAGTAAATCAATGGACAGTCTTGGTCCTTTTGAAAATACCAGTGTAAGTGAAGATCCAATTTTAAATGATATGGATAAAGACATTTTCAATTTTAGCGACAAGTCTAATTACAGTAATGTTGATCATTTAGTCGGCGACAGATACATTCGGAATTTCATATCTGATGACACTTTTTTCGTTAGGGATAGTAATAGGGACAGTTATTCCATATATTTTGATATTGAAAATAAAAATTTTGAGATTGACAACAACCGTTCTTTTCTAAGTGAACTAAAAAGTTCTTTTTATAGTTATCAGACTTCTAGTTATATAAATAATGCACCCCAAAGTGACGATACTCGCCACGATCGTTACATGTATGATACTAATTCTCATCATAGTTGGAATAATCACATTAATAGTTCTATTGACAGTTATCTTGGTTCTCAAATTTGTATTGATAGTTATATTTTAAGCAACAGTAACAATTACAGTGACAGCTACATTTATAGTTACATTTGTGGCGAAAGCGTAAATAGTAGTAAAAGCGAGAGTTCCAGTATAAAAACTAGCACAGATGATAGTGATTTTAGTATAAGTTCTAATAATTTAAATGTAACTCAAAAATACAGGCATTTGTGGATTCAATGCGAAAATTGTTATGGATTAAATTATAAGAAATTTTTAAAATCAAAAATGAATATTTGTGAACAATGTGGATGTCATTTGAAAATGAGTAGTTTTGATAGAATCGAACTTTCGATTGATCCCGGTACTTGGGATCCTATGAACGAAGACATGGTCTCTCTGGATCCCATTGAATTTCATTCGGAGGAGGAACCTTATAAAGATCGTATTGATTCTTATCAAAAAAATACAGGATTAACTGAGGCTGTTCAAACAGGCACAGGTCAACTAAATGGTATTCCCGTAGCAATTGGTGTTATGGATTTTCAGTTTATGGGTGGTAGTATGGGATCTGTAGTGGGCGAAAAAATCACACGTTTGGCCGAGTATGCTACCAATCAATTTTTACCTCTTATTCTAGTGTGTGCTTCCGGAGGAGCACGCATGCAAGAAGGAAGCTTGAGCTTGATGCAAATGGCTAAAATATCTTCCGCTTTATATGATTATCAATTAAATAAAAAGTTATTTTATGTAGCAATCCTTACATCCCCTACCACAGGCGGGGTGACGGCTAGTTTTGGTATGTTGGGAGATATCATTATTGCCGAACCCAATGCTTATATTGCATTTGCAGGTAAAAGAGTAATTGAACAAACATTGAATAAGACAGTACCTGAGGATTCACAAGTGGCTGAATATTTATTCCATAAGGGCTTATTCGATCCAATCGTACCACGTAATCCTTTAAAGGGCGTTCTGAGTGAGTTATTTCGGCTACATGCTTTCTTTCCTTTGAATGAAAATTAGATTAGAGCCTTAGAGTCTTAATTGAATATTTAATAAGAGTATTAATTTAATAAAACTTAATAAATTTTTTTATGTGTGGTGATCAAGTAGTTATTTAATTTATAGGAATCAAAGTCAAAATCCGAAGAATGGATTTTGACTTTGGTAACATAAGATTGAATTGTAGAAAGAACCATCCGGATCGTTTTTTTATTGATATTCCTGGTTACTAATACTAACTAGGAAATCTCTATTAAACAAAAGAGTGAATTCTTTCAAAATAAAAGAGTGAATTCTTTCGCTTTCTTCCGTGGAATTAGTTAACAAGGTCTTGCATCTTTCTATATCTCCCGAAAATAATCCCCCACTAAGAATCCTTTTTGTTGGATCGTATTATAACGAATTCTTTGGGAGTTTTTAGTAAATACTTTAAAATTTTATTAAATTATGAAATTTATAAGACAAGAAAAGATAATAACTACTAATACGAATATAAAAAGGGTGGATTATCGTATATATATATTTCATGTAGAAACATGAATTAGAAACATGTAGAAAGATGAATAGGTCCATTTATTTATATATTTATTGTATTTTATTAATTAATATATATTTCTTAAATTAATATATATTTCTTAAAACATATACTTATAGACTCCCTATCCCTATTAAGTATATATATACTCACTTAGGTATACTTAGTATAATATAACAATTATATATGAATTATAAGATATCTTTATAACAATATAAGGTTCAAATATAAAACAATAAATATAACAATAAATAACAGGTACAAATATTAAATCGAGGTACCCATTCTATGATAACTCTCAACAGTCTCCCCTCCATTTTTGTGCCTTTAGTGGGCTTAGTATTTCCGGCAATTGCAATGGCTTCTTTATCTCTTTATGTTCAAAAAAACAAGATTTTTTAGATACAACAAGGACAAATCTTATATATATATATATATTTTTCAAGACTTACTTGGATCATAACACGGATATCTATTTAGTAAAATATGGTATAATATGCGGCTTCCTTCGGGCATAAGCTCTTATGTATGTGTAAACATGATAAATGAATTATAACTATTTTCAAATAGATCGGGATCGGGGAGAATTTCTGAAATGTAAAGTAAATATATCTATATGTATTAGGAAATCATATGAAAGGGATGTTATTATTTTAGTTTGGATCTAAGAAATTCGATGAATTATCCCTAAAGGTTCACATCATAATAGTGCTGGTTGATGAGAGTTACTTCGGAAACAAAAAAAAGTAAAAAAAAAAATTATTTTTGTTATTCTCCCAATTCCAATAAAATGAAACTAGGTCTAGTTAGAGTATGAGTTGGCGATCAGAACGTATATGGGTAGAACTTATAGCGGGGTCTCGAAAAACAAGTAATTTCTGTTGGGCCTTTATTCTTTTTTTAGGTTCATTAGGGTTTTTATTGGTTGGAACGTCCAGTTATTTTGGTAGGGATTTTATATCTTTATTTCCTTCTCAGCAAATCATTTTTTTTCCACAAGGTATCGTGATGTCTTTCTATGGGATCGCAGGTCTTTTTATTAGCTCCTATTTGTGGTGCACAATTTCGTGGAATGTAGGTAGTGGTTATGATCGATTCGATATAAAAGAGGGCATAGTGTGTATTTTTCGTTGGGGATTTCCTGGAAAAAATCGTCGCATATTCCTCCGATTCCTTATGAAAGACATTCAGTCCATCAGAATAGAAATTAAAGAGGGTATTTATGCTCGTCGTGTCCTTTATATGGAAATAAAAGGACAAGGAGCCATTCCCTTGACTCGTACTGATGAGAATTTTACTCCACGAGAGATTGAGCAAAAAGCTGCTGAATTGGCCTATTTCTTGCGTGTACCAATTGAAGTATTTTGAAAAAAGGAACTGAAGAATGAATACTTTGCAAGAGATAAAAAACTCAAGAATCATCTTTTTTTCTATAGCATAACTTAACTGAAGTTTCTTCAGAACGCTTACTCGAGCCAAAGCAAACGTATATGAAACAATTCTAAAACTAAATTGTTTATGTCCACAATTTTTTTTATGCGTATGTAAATCCACTTAACTCAATTCAGTAACAAATCTAAATGATAGATTCATCATATATCAAAACAAAACATTTCATCATAAAGTAAAGAATTTTTTTTCTAAATATTTGATATTTTGATAGAACGGGAGTTCTTTCGTCTCGAAATCCGACTACTATAAATTTGAAGAGGGCTCTTTCTTATTCTATATTCTTTCTAAATTCAAGGACTAACCGCTGTACTGAATCACAAAAAAATCCGGAAATACATCGATGACTTGTAATAGAACTTATGCTTGATAGAAATATTAGTATCATATAGAGTCGACGAATGAGGTGCGTTCATTAAAAATTTTAAAATTCACAGACGAAAAAATGGCAAAAAAGAAAGTATTAATTTCCCTTCTATATCTTGCATCTATAGTATTTTTGCCTTGGTGGATCTCTCTCTCATTTAATAAAAGTCTAGAATCTTGGTTTACTAATTGGTGGAATACTAGGCAATCCGAAATTTTTTTGAATGATATTCAAGAAAAGAGTATTCTAAAAGAATTCATAGACTTAGAGGAACTCTTACGTTTGGACGAAATGATAAAGGAATACCCGGAAACACATTTACAAAAGCCTCGCATCGAAATCTACAAAGAAACGATCCAATTGATCAAGATGCACAACGAGGATCGCATCCATACAATTTTACACTTCTCGACAAATATAATCTGTTTCGGTATTCTAAGTGGTTATTCTATTCTAGGTAATGAAGAACTTGTTATTCTTAACTCTTGGTTTCAAGAATTCCTATACAACTTAAGCGACACAATAAAAGCTTTTTCTATTCTTTTATTAACGGATTTATGTATAGGATTCCATTCGCCCCACGGTTGGGAATTAATGATTGGCTCTGTCTACAAAGATTTTGGATTTGCTCATAATGATCAAATTATATCCGGTCTTGTTTCTACTTTTCCAGTCATTTTAGATACAATTTTTAAATATTGGATCTTTCGTTATTTAAATCGTGTATCTCCTTCACTTGTAGTGATTTATCATTCAATGAATGACTGAAAAGTGATCGAACGATCCAATTATAATATTTGTTACTTTGTACATAAGCAAAACATTCAAAATTGTACTTACTACCCATCCAAGGGATTCCTCCAATATTCCAGTAAAATTATTTATATTTAATATTTAAGTAAATAGCAAAATTATAGATAGGGAACTATACTAGCGACCTACCTAATTTTATTGTAGAAATTTTCGGGATCAATGATTGGACCATGCAAACTAAAAATACCTTTTCTTGGATAAAG